GTGGAATAGCTAGGAACACAACAAAAATATTTTGTCGGAAATTTCGACAAATTCATACAGAATTTTAAGACAAAAAGTAAACTGTTCCAATTTAATCTCTATCACATTTTAATATCAGAATAGCGGATATAGTCATGATTCAATAGGTCAGGTCCACTTATTTTGGTATTTGTTGATTTCTCATTTTTTTATTCTAAACAATTTGATTGAAATAATTTAAAATAGAAATTCTTTTTTTACTGATTCAAGAAACCACTTATACGATTATTAGTATTTATTCATTATAATATAATGAAGATTAGTTCAACTTTATAATTAAAACTACTATAATACTAACTTATATATATAATAAGTTATTATACTTATAGGGTTGCTGACTTTGTCCTTTTAAAAATCAACAAACACTCTATTTCCCGTTTAAATATGATGGCGTTTTTTTGATGAAAAAATCCAAAAGCCCCTTATCGGATTTGAACCGATGACTTACGCCTTACCATGGCGTTACTCTACCACTGAGTTAAAGGGGCCCTTTAATATATATTTATAATAAATTACTAATATATATTTATAATAAATTACTATATAAGTCATCATTTCTATATATCGAAAAAGGGAATAGATATAAAAAATATCTATATATAGTACATATATTAAGTTATATATATAATCGAATTCGAATATTAGAACTTAAATATACATTAAGTAGACTGATATCAACTAGTGGTTCGTTTCTAAATGGGATAATGGGTTTTGTTTAACTTAAACCTCTATTTTTCTTTTTTTTTTTTTTTTTGTAGATGTAGATAAAGAAAGTCCTGAACGGATCCTTTAATTTGAGTTTTCTAGTTTATAGATTGAATCTCGAATGGTTTGAATGAATTATTCAAAAAATGAAATGATAAACAATTTTTATGTAATCATGTCAGACGCAAAGATCCCTTGAATCTAAGAATCTAATTATCAATTTTGAATTTAATAATTAATACCAATAATAGATATTAGAGTATATTGACAATTTCAAAAAACTGTTCATACTATGAACATAGTATGATGGCAGTTGGGTATGTATGCCCCCATCGTCTAGCGGTTCAGGACATCTCTCTTTCAAGGAGGCAGCGGGGATTCGACTTCCCCTGGGGGTAGGGTACTATAATATAAAAGGAAGTTGATCATGGATTATCAATAAGCCTAATCAATAAACCTAAAATGGAGTTGATTCTTCCTGGGTCGATGCCCGAGCGGTTAATGGGGACGGACTGTAAATTCGTTGGCAATATGTCTACGCTGGTTCAAATCCAGCTCGGCCCAAAACCCCTCTCACCCACTCTGAGATGAAGATTTTTGTCCTTCCGAAACGGCCGATACGTGGAATATATAAAAGAGTAAAAATGTCTGTTTGTGATTTGTTTGTTCTAGTCATTTTTATTTGTTCCGGGAAATAGTTGATCCAGATAATAATCTCGATTCATATTATGTGATAATTTGAAAAGAAAAAAAAAGTATAAAGTAAAGTATAAGGAAAAAAGGAAAACCCGTTTTCTTTAGTTTTAGTGAAAGAATTTTTCACCATTTTTTTTGACATGAAGAAAATTGACTAGTAATTCCTGTTGTTCTCATTCAAGTACATATTCATGCAGATATCAATATATCATATCACTTATCACTCCCTTCTCGTTTACAACACAAACATTCGAACTATAAATGGTTTGAATCTAATTATAAAAAAAGAGATTGTCTACCTTAATTCCTTGGGATTGTAGTTCAATTGGTTAGAGCACCGCCCTGTCAAGGCGGAAGCTGCGGGTTCGAGCCCCGTCAGTCCCGACGGATCCAACAACCAATAAAAGAAAGGGTAAATAACTATATTTTTTTAGACCCTCCATAAAGGCCATTTTTTTTTCTAAATGAAAATCTTCATTTTCATATAAAATTGTTTAGTAATAATTCAATTTCCACTTGAATTAAAGTTCCAGCAAAAACCTAAAAAAAAAATTAAGGAATTTGATACAATATTCTATTTTTTGTCCCAGTACTCGTCTTTTTAATACTTTTTTTTTATTCTTACAAGATAAAAAAAAAATAAAAAAAGTATTAAAAAGAAAGGTATTTTATAACTTCACCCCTTATCTTTTTTTGTCCGTTTTTCATCCATTTTTTTCTTTTTTTTTTTTTTTTTTTTTTTGTAACTAATGGAAGTGTAAAAAAAGAAAAGTGGTCAGATGAGACTTCGTTCGATGATTTATTGTACAAGGAAAACTTTAGTTTATGGTAAAAAAAAAAGAATGATATCTTGATTAGATCACGAATTCTATAATATATATCTGCATTTATATTTATTTTTGATTCAGTATAGATAAAAGATTCGCCTATGTTATACTATCCAATTTGCAACGGCGAATTGATATGATAGTTAAGGTATTGTTATTCATGATATAAATTCATGATATTAATCCGATTCAATTGAATTTACAGGTTTAATTTTGATCATCTCTATGGGATTAAATCCCGAGTTATTGCGAACTTAAAAAACGATGAAATTATGGAAGTAAATATTCTTGCATTTATTGCTACTGCGCTATTCATTCTAGTTCCTACTGCTTTTCTACTTATCATTTATGTAAAAACGGTCAGCCAAAATGATTAGTTTGAATGAAACTTGACTTCTTAGTTCTTTATCAATGATTTAAAAATAGAATTATAAGGGTATTGCAATTGCGTTTCTTAGCTGAAAAATGAGCAGGCTAGAATCATCAGTATTCGATGCTATTTGATAGCAGTATGGTAGAAAGAAATCTATTTCTTTCTACCATACTTTTTCGATTTTATTTATTTATTTAGTATTAGATAGATTTTTAGATAGATTTTTCTTTTTTTTGTCGCTTAGAAAGTTGGACTATACTAAAGATACAGACTTAATATTAATAATTAAGATATTTAATATTGACTAATTTATAATGCACTCGTTATGTACATATTGATCTTAATTCTATTGTTTTGCTCCAGCTATTTGATCGATTTGTATTCAGTCTGATCAATCCGAAATAATCCAAAGGCAACTCTGACTTTAATTTTACAGTTCTATTAGATTTCGAATTTTTTTTTTCAAAAAAGAAACATAATAAAAGTATCTGTAAAAATACTTTAGGGAGTGATCTCTAAAACAATTGATACGGTTTGATTCCTCAACCAAAAACAAAATGAGTTAAAATTAGCTACGTTAACTAGTATTTCTAGAGTCCACTTCTTCCCCATACTACAAGTGAAAGAGAAAATGTAAAGACTACCATTAAAGCAGCCCAAGCGAGACTTACAATATCCATGTGAATTATGTCCCCTATTTCTATGAATATGAAGGAATTATTCCATTATTGTTTACTAATAATAGTGAAATCAATGGTACATAGTCAAAAAAGTGTCGGACTCTTTTTAAATTTAATGAACTAATCCAAGAAATTCACATATATATAACATATAAAAAATTACTCCATGATTTTAAATAGGCTATTCCACCGGTTAATGAAAAGAAGGTTTATCAATCCAACCTTAATTGAATACCTGAGTACTAAGGGATTCTTTTTCGTTTGTATACAAACTATATCCCTTATCCCTTCTGCAATTATTAACTACTACTTAGTTAGTATATTACCCCGCACCCAATTGGCTCCAATAGGAATGTAAAGTAAGGGCTCTCAAAACTTATACTCCTATTGCTTGCTACTTACTCAAAAATCTCCTTGAATTTTGAATTATAGATACAAAGATTTACAGCGCACTAAATGCTTCGAATCAGTATCAAGAGACCCTTGCCTTTAATCGGGCTGGGGAATAATTCAGTGAGTTATAGGTTATAGAAGGCGATAAGGGATTAGTCTATTTCCCTTTTTTAAGAATCAGGCGGCACCCGGATTTGAACTGGGGAATAAAGGATTTGCAGTCCTCCGCCTTACCACTCGGCCATGCCGCCAAAAAAAATAGATGCAAATAGTATCTTTTGGGGTGGATTAATGCACTTTTTTATTGTAGTACTTGAACAAAAAAAGACTTCCAGTCACAAAAGTCAAAAATCATAAGAAATTGGAACCATTAACTATTTGCGAATTCATGAACGGGTCTTAGATTCTGACTTCAAAGCATGTTTCCCTAATGACATAAGAAAATCCAAATGATAACTAATCATTATTATTGCGTCTTTTCACAAAACTCTTTATTTCTATTTTCTTTTTCTCAATTTTAATTATAACACCAATTATGACTATATGTAAACCCCGGAACCATAACAGAAATTACACAGACAATTTCTTATATACGATATATAGATATCAAGGCACGTATTAAAATTTATTATTTACTAACTAAAACTCGCTTTACTTTACAATACAAGCGGCTATTACAAATTATAATAACTGTTACTAAAATATATCTTTTCTACGCAAATAGGTTAAAAAAAAACTCTATCAATTTTTCTTATTATTCTTATCTCGGTGAAGGGATCAAATCCTACGATCTGTTTCTTTTTGAGTATCCAATCGAAGTAATTAATTGGAGTAATTAATATTATAATATAATAATGGTAGAAAGGGAACCTAAATATATCTAATTAATCAGCCTAATTCTTTTTAAAAAAATGTTTTATCAACCTCTTTCCTCTTATATCTGTTGTAAATTCAGTATTTAGTATGAGTAGTTCATTTTCTGTATTCTGTATTTCATACGTTCCATATATGTGGCATTTTTTAATCAAATTTTATGTGATTTAGTAAACAGAATATAAATTCCATCAGAGCTAGATCGATCGATATGATTCAATAACGAATGATCAAAAACTGGGATGTTTAAACAAATGAGGGGTTGGGGTCAAATGTTACGAGAGGGAAATGAGCTGATGTCTACAATACCCGGGTTTAATCAGATCCAATTTGAAGGATTTTGTCGGTTCATTGATCAGGGCTTACCGGAAGAGCTTTATAAGTTTCCAAAAATTGAAGATATAGATCAAGAAATTGAATTTCAATTATTTGTCGAAACCCATCAATTGGTAGAACCAGTGATAAAAGAAAAGGATGCTGTGTATAAATCACTTACATATTCTTCTGAATTATATGTATCCGCAGGATTAATTTGGAAAACCGGCAGGGAGATGCAAGAACAAACCATTTTTATTGGAAACATTCCTCTAATGAATTCCCTGGGAACATTTATCGTAAATGGAATATACAGAATTGTGATCAATCAAATATTGCAAAGCCCCGGTATTTATTATCGGTCGGACTTGGACCATAATGGAATTTCAGTCTATACCGGCACCATAATATCAGATTGGGGAGGAAGATCAGAATTAGAGATTGATAGAAAAGCAAGGATATGGGCTCGTGTGAGTAGGAAACAGAAAATATCTATTCTAGTTCTATCATCAGCTATGGGTTCGAATCTGAAAGAAATTCTGGATAATGTTTGTTACCCGGAAATTTTCTTGTCTTTTTTGAATGATAAAGAGAAAAAAATTTTTGGGTCAAAGGAAAATGCCATTTTGGAGTTTTATCAACAGTTTGCTTGTGTAGGGGGAGACCCGGTATTTTCGGAATCTTTATGTAAAGAATTACAAAAAAAATTCTTTCAACAAAAATGCGAATTAGGAAGGATTGGTCGACGAAATATGAACCGTCGACTGAATCTTGATATACCCCCCAAAAATACGTTTTTGTTACCGCGTGATATATTGGCAGCTACGGATCATTTGATTGGAATGAAATTTGGAATGGGTACACTTGATGATATGAATCATTTGAAAAATAAACGTATTCGCTCTGTCGCAGATCTTTTACAAGATCAATTTGGATTGGCTCTGGTTCGTTTAGAAAATGTGATTCGAGGAACGATATGTGGAGCAATTCGGCATAAATTAATACCGACTCCTCAGAATTTGGTAACTTCAACTCCACTAACAACGACTTATGAATCTTTTTTTGGGTTACATCCATTATCTCAAGTTTTGGATCGAACTAATCCATTGACACAAATTGTTCATGGACGAAAATTGAGTTATTTGGGACCTGGAGGATTGACAGGGCGAACGGCTAGTTTTCGGATACGAGATATCCATCCTAGTCACTACGGGCGTATTTGCCCAATTGACACGTCTGAAGGCATTAATGTTGGACTTATTGGATCCTTAGCAATTCATGCAAGAATTGGTCGTTTGGGATCTCTAGAAAGTCCTTTTTATAAAATTTCAGAGAGATCCACAAGGGTACAGATGCTTTTTTTATCACCAAGTAGGGATGAATACTATATGGTATCCACGGGAAATTCTTTGGCCCTGAATCAAGGTATTCAGGAAGAACAGGTTGTTCCGGCTCGATACCGTCAAGAATTCCTGACTATTGCGTGGGAACAGGTGCATCTTCGAAGTATTTTTCCTTTCCAATATTTTTCTATTGGAGCTTCCCTCATTCCTTTTATCGAGCACAACGACGCAAATCGAGCTTTAATGAGTTCTAATATGCAACGTCAAGCAGTTCCGCTTTCTCAGTCCGAGAAATGCATTGTTGGAACCGGGTTGGAACGCCAAGCGGCCCTGGATTCGGGGGTTCTCGCTATAGCCGAACATGAGGGAAAGATCATTTATACCGATACGGATAAGATCGTTTTATCTGGTAATGGGGATACTCAAAGCATTCCATTAGTTATGTATCAACGTTCCAACAAAAATACTTGTTTGCACCAAAAACCCCGGATTCCGCGGAGTAAATGCATTAAAAAGGGACAACTTTTAGCAGATGGTGCCGCTACAGTTGGGGGCGAACTAGCTTTGGGAAAAAACGTATTAGTGGCTTATATGCCGTGGGAAGGTTACAATTTTGAAGATGCGGTACTCATTAGTGAGCGTCTTGCATATGAAGATATTTATACTTCTTTTCACATCCGGAAATATGAAATTCAGACTTATGTGACAAGTCAAGGACCCGAAAGGGTCACTAGTGAAATACCGCATTTAGAAACCCATTTACTCCGCAATTTAGACAAAAATGGAATTGCGAGGTTGGGATCATGGGTAGAAACAGGTGATATTTTGGTAGGTAAATTAACACCCCAGATGGCAAAAGAGTCTTCGTATGCCCCCGAGGATCGATTATTACGAGCCATACTTGGTATTCAGGTATCCACATCAAAAGAAACTTGTCTAAAACTCCCTATAGGGGGTCGGGGTAGAGTTATTGATGTGAGGTGGATCCAGAAAAAAGGGGGCTCTAGTTATAATCCAGAAACAATTCATGTATATATTTTACAGAAACGTAAAATAAAAGTTGGCGATAAAGTAGCTGGAAGACATGGAAATAAAGGTATCATTTCCAAAATTTTGCCTAGACAAGATATGCCTTATTTGCAAGACGGAAGGCCTGTTGATATGGTCTTTAACCCCCTAGGAGTACCTTCACGAATGAATGTAGGACAGATATTTGAATGTTCACTCGGGTTAGCGGGAGGTCTGCTAGATAGACA